CGGTATTTCCGTAGCAATAGGGGTTATGGATTTTCAGTTTATGGGGGGTAGTATGGGATCCGTAGTCGGGGAGAAAATTACCCGTTTGATTGAATATGCTACTAAAGAATTTCTACCTCTTATTATAGTGTGTGCTTCCGGAGGGGCACGTATGCAAGAAGGAAGTTTGAGCTTGATGCAAATGGCTAAAATATCTTCTGCTTTATATGATTATCAATCAAATAAAAAGTTATTCTATGTACCAATCCTTACATCTCCTACTACTGGTGGGGTGACAGCCAGTTTTGGTATGTTGGGGGATATCATTATTGCCGAACCCAATGCCTACATTGCCTTTGCGGGTAAAAGAGTAATTGAACAAACATTGAATAAAACAGTACCCGAAGGTTCACAAGCGTCTGAGTATTTATTCCAGAAGGGTTTATTCGATCTAATCGTACCACGTAATCCTTTAAAAGGCGTTCTGAGTGAGTTATTTCAACTCCACACTTTCTTTCCTTTGAATCAAAATTAGAACATTAAGTCCATTATTTTGAGCAAACAAGTAATTCGTTTATCGGAATACAAGTGAAATTGAGACAAATGGGTTTTCTTTGTTGACATAAGATCTAATTGTATAACGAATCAAAAGTCACATAAAATCGGAAATTTGACCCTTTTTCTATATTCCTGATTATTGATCAAGAAGTCTCTATTAACAAGATAAAAGATGAAATTCTTTTTTTCGTGAAATTAGGCAAATAAAAAAATCTTCTTCTCGTCATATATAATTAAATTAAAATCTAGAAAATATAGTATAGAATTTTTTATCTTTCTATAGCGTACGATAATCCTATTTTGACTAAGAATCCCTGCTGGATGGGATTCTAACAAACCCTTGAATCAATATAAATAGAATCTAATTCATTAAAAAAAACTTTTTGCTTAGTGAATGAAATTCGAAGACAAGAGCAAAAAATGAAGAAAATAATATCTCATCCATATCCTCTCAAATTTTTCATGTAGAAAGATGAAAAACTACATTATATACTCACTTAGACTTAGATAGTAGATACTTATATTATTTTTAATTAATAATTAATTCTTAATAGATATAGATATTAANNAAAATCTAAATAATAATAACAGGTACAAATAGTAAATCGAGGTACCCATTCTATGACAAATCTTAATTTTCCCTCTGTTTTGGTCCCTTTAGTAGGCCTAGTATTTCCGGCAATCGCAATGGCTTCTTTATTTCTTCATGTTCAAAAAAACAAGATTGTTTAGAGCCGAGGGCGCAAAATCTTATTTTTTTTTTTCAAAACTGACGCTTGTATCATAACACAGATATCCATTTAGCTAAATATGGTATAAGAGGCTTCCGTCGAAATCTCCCCAAAATGCTATTAGCTAGTTTCAAATAGACCCGAATCGCCGAATAGCTGAACTGTAAAGTTGGTCTATCTATATACATGTGGCTATCTTTAGTGAGTCATACGAAGGGTGTGTTATTAGTTTAGATCTAACCAATTTAATGAATTACTCCTAAAGGTTCACATCAAACTAGTGCTAGTTGATGCGAGTTACTTCGGAAATAAACGGCAAATTCATTTGGGGTATTCTCTCAATTCCAAAAAAAGCAACCGGATCAAGTATGAGTTGTCGATCAGAACATATATGGATAGAACCTATAACGGGGGCTCGAAAAACAAGTAATTTCTGCTGGGCTGTTATCCTTTTTTTAGGTTCATTAGGATTCTTGTTGGTTGGAACCTCGAGTTATCTTGGTAGAAATTTGATATCTTTATTTCCGTCTCAGCAAATAGTTTTTTTTCCACAAGGGATTGTGATGTCTTTCTATGGGATCGCGGGTCTTTTTATTAGCTCCTATTTGTGGTGCACAATTTCGTGGAATGTAGGTAGTGGTTATGATCGATTTGATAGAAAAGACGGAATAGTGTGTATCTTTCGTTGGGGATTCCCTGGAAAAAATCGTCGGGTCTTCCTCCGATTTCTTATAAAAGATATTCAGTCCGTCAGAATAGAAGTGAAAGAGGGTATTTATGCTCGTCGTGTCCTTTATATGGATATCAGAGGCCAGGGAGCCATTCCATTGACTCGTACTGATGAGAATTTTACTCCACGGGAAATGGAACAAAAAGCTGCTGAATTGGCTTATTTCTTGCGTGTACCTATTGAAGTATTTTAACAAATCAGCTGAGAAATTAATGCTTTCTCGCGGGAGGGCAAAAAAGCAAGAATCCTCTTTTTCTATAAAATAACTTAATTGGGGTTTCTTCAGAACATTCATTCGAGTCAAAGCAGACATATATGGAACAAGTATAAAAAAACCTTTTTGTGCTCCTTAATGACGAAAAATTTGGATCTCTTATAATGTAGCCAATTTATTTATGTCGTTTTTTGTCACTCATTTTTCACAATATTTTTCAGAAAATTACCTCAATTATTCTATCGATGACTACTCATAGTCAGTTAAATTTTTTCGAAATATTAGAGGTTTTTTTTATATAATGATAGAAAAGGAGTTCTTTTGTCTCAAAATCTGAATACTATTCATATTCATTATTTAAAGTGGTTTTTCCGGGCGTTCATCGAAAAGAGATATATGCTTCGAATTTAACTGATTGAGATATAGGGAAACAATTTTTATTATATTATTTATTCATATATATTCATTCGAATTTTTCATCTTTTTCCGTATTTTTTTCTAGATTCAAGGCCTAACCACGAAATCACAAATAAAAAAGAGTGAATAGATTCATAGGTTTGATAACTTGTAATAGAACTATGCGTGAGAGAAATATTAGATTACATAGAGTCGACGAATGAGATGGGTTCATTAACAATTCACAGATGAAAAAATGGCAAAAAAGAAAGCATTCACTCCTCTTTTATATCTTGCATCTATAGTATTTTTGCCCTGGTGGATTTCTCTCTCCTTTCAAAAAAGTCTGGAATCATGGGTTACTAATTGGTGGAACACTAGGCAATCCGAAACTTTTTTGAATGATCTTGAAGAAAAGAGTATTCTAGAAAAATTCATAGAATTAGAGGAACTCCTCTTCTTAGAGGAAATGATCAAGGAATACTCGGAGACACATCTACAAAACCTTCGTATAGGAATTCACAAAGAAACAATCCAATTAATCAAGATACACAACGAGGGTCGTATTCATACGATTTTGCACTTCTCGACAAATATAATATGTTTCATTATTCTAAGTGGTTATTCTATTTTGGGTAATAAAGAACTCGTTATTCTTAATTCTTGGGCTCAAGAATTCCTATATAACTTAAGTGACACAATAAAAGCTTTTTCTCTTCTTTTATTAACTGATTTATGTATCGGATTTCATTCGCCCCATGGTTGGGAACTGATGATTGGCTTTGTCTACAAGGATTTTGGATTTGTTCATAATGATCAAATTATATCTGGCCTTGTTTCCACTTTTCCAGTCATTCTAGATACAATTTTAAAATATTGGATTTTCCGTTATTTAAATCGCGTATCTCCGTCACTTGTAGTGATTTATCATTCAATGAATGACTGAAAAATTATCTACCTAATCCAATTATAATGTTTCTTACTTTGCAGTTGTACATAAGCAAAGCATTGAAAATCGCTTTCTATTTCTACCCATCCCGGAGATTCATCCTATATTCCTATATATATTAATCGAGTCAAAACAAATTATTCCAGTAAATAACAGAATCGTGGATAGGAAACTCCATTAGTGACCTACCCAAATTTATTGTATAAATATATTTTCGGGATCAATGGTTGGACCATGCAAACTAGAAATACTTTTTCTTGGATAAAGGAACAAATTACTCGATCTATTTCCATATCGCTCATGATATATATCATCACTCGTACATCCATTTCAAATGCATATCCCATTTTTGCACAGCAGGGTTATGAAAATCCACGAGAAGCGACTGGACGTATTGTATGCGCCAATTGCCATTTAGCTAATAAACCGGTGGATATTGAGGTTCCGCAAGCGGTACTTCCCGATACTGTATTTGAAGCAGTTGTTCGAATTCCTTATGATATGCAAGTGAAACAAGTTCTTGCTAATGGTAAAAAAGGAGCCCTGAATGTGGGGGCTGTTCTTATTTTACCAGAGGGTTTTGAATTAGCCCCTCCCGATCGTATTTCCCCCGAGATAAAAGAAAAGATGGGCAATGTGTCTTTTCAGAGCTATCGCCCCAATCAAAAAAATATTCTTGTCATAGGCCCTGTTCCTGGTCAGAAATATAGTGAAATCACCTTTCCTATTCTTTCCCCCGACCCCGCTACTAAGAAAGACACCCACTTCTTAAAGTATCCTATATACGTAGGCGGAAACAGGGGAAGGGGCCAAATTTATCCTGACGGGAGCAAGAGTAACAATACAGTTTATAATGCTACAGCATCAGGTATAGTAAGCAAAATCCTACGAAAAGAAAAGGGGGGATACGAAATAACCATAGCGGATGCATCGGATGGACGTCAAGTTGTTGATATTATCCCTCCGGGGCCAGAGCTTCTTGTTTCAGAAGGCGAATCTATCAAATTGGATCAACCGTTGACAAGTAATCCTAATGTGGGCGGATTTGGTCAGGGAGATGCAGAAATAGTACTTCAAGATCCATTACGTGTACAAGGCCTTTTGTTCTTCTTCGCATCTGTTATTTTGGCACAAATATTTTTGGTTCTTAAAAAGAAACAGTTCGAGAAGGTTCAATTGTCCGAAATGAATTTCTAGACTCGCGGATTTATCGACATCAAGTTTATAAAAAGAACCAAATTCTTTTTAGTAATTATGATTATCTATGATAAAAAATGAAATTATAAAAAGCCCTTTTGTTTGTTTATACTCTTTTTCTCCGAGATGCCGGGAATTCCTTGTACCAAATTCCTAGCCATGATTGTGAAGAAGACTTTTTGACTTGACCCCCTCTTTTTTTTATCAAAAATGGGGTGATGTTATTATGTTGCTATTGTGTCAGAT